TGTGCTTTTTTTTAGCATGGAAATTTTTTCCTTAACTTATTGATTATCAAAATGATACTTCATTGTATCAGTCAAATAAAAATATCAATCTCTAAATTTCAATGTCTATATACACATATTTTGAAGTATAAGTAAGAAAGATTTATTCTTTCAAACACGGGTCTGTAAAATATGTATAATACATATTATACCATATACATTTACATTCTATCCATAGATTGTTATTTATCATATATGAATAGATCTAAATAAATAGAAATATCTATTTAGATCTATTTATCAAGGTTTTATTTTATATTATAAAAAAATCAATATATATAGATATATATATATATTGATCAGATTCATAGAATTTCGTCATTTTGAATATAGAAATAAAGAAAAACCATTGTAATTGCTGGAAAAAACAAGCCCACCAAAGGCACGAAAAGAGAGGGTAAGTTGTTCATTATTATATCAAAAGTATATTAAATAGTATTTTTTTTTCTATTACAAAGATAGATTATAAGATCAAATGAGTGATAGGACCAAATAAGCGGACGTGCCTTTCTTCGTAAAATACCTAATTCATTAGGTCTTTTGCAAGGTAATTTATTACTTTACTTTGTTTGATACAAAACAAATGGGACCAATTTCCACATTGTATATTGGTACATATAAATGATAAAATATATCCGCTTCTCAATTCTATTTTTTGAAACTGTTCTATTAATAGATGTTCACCTTTGAGACAAAGGTCTAACTCCATAGCATAATCTTCTCTAATGCGAGAAAGTTACATAGTGTCTAGTTTTTCTGATAAAGGGGTATTTTCATGGGTTTGCCTTGGTATCGTGTCCATACCGTCGTGTTGAATGATCCTGGCCGGTTAATCGCTGTGCATATAATGCATACAGCTCTAGTTTCTGGATGGGCCGGTTCAATGGCTCTTTACGAATTAGCAGTTTTCGATCCATCCGATCCTATTCTTGATCCAATGTGGAGACAAGGTATGTTCGTTATACCTTTTATGACTCGTTTAGGAATAAAGGATTCATGGGGTGGATGGAGTATAACCGGAGAAACTGTATCTAATCCAGGTATTTGGAGTTATGAAGGTGTGGCCGGGGCACATATTGTGTTTTCTGGCTTGTGCTTTTTAGCAGCTATCTGGCATTGGGTATATTGGGATCTAGACGTATTCTGTGATTCCCGTACAGGAAAACCTTCTTTAGATTTGCCTAAGATTTTTGGAATTCATTTATTCCTCTCAGGAGCAGCTTGTTTCGGATTCGGAGCATTTCATGTAACGGGTTTGTATGGCCCTGGAATATGGGTGTCTGATCCTTATGGCCTAACTGGAAAAATACAACCTGTAAATCCGGCATGGGGAGCTGAAGGTTTTGATCCTTTTGTTCCGGGAGGAATAGCTTCTCATCATATTGCAGCAGGTATATTGGGTATATTAGCAGGTCTATTCCATCTCAGTGTTCGTCCTCCCCAACGTTTATACAAAGGATTACGTATGGGGAATATTGAAACTGTCCTCTCCAGCAGTATTGCTGCTGTTTTTTTTGCAGCTTTCATTGTGGCCGGAACAATGTGGTATGGTTCCGCAACCACTCCGATCGAATTATTCGGTCCTACTCGTTACCAATGGGATCAGGGATACTTCCAACAAGAAATAGATCGACGGGTTCGTGCCGGTCTGGCTGAAAATCTAAGTCTATCAGAAGCTTGGTCAAAAATTCCTGAAAAACTTGCTTTTTATGATTACATTGGGAATAATCCAGCTAAAGGGGGGTTATTCAGGGCGGGTGCAATGGACAATGGAGATGGAATTGCTGTTGGTTGGTTAGGACACCCTATTTTCAAAGATAAAAAGGGACATGAGCTTTTTGTACGTCGTATGCCTACCTTTTTCGAAACATTTCCAGTCGTTCTAGTAGATGAAGAAGGAATTGTGAAAGCCGATGTTCCTTTTAGGAGAGCAGAATCCAAATATAGCGTTGAACAAGTAGGTGTAACTGTTGAGTTCTATGGTGGTGAACTTGATGGAGTTAGTTTTGGTGATCCCGCTATAGTCAAAAAATATGCTAGACGTGCCCAATTAGGTGAAATTTTTGAGTTAGATCGTGCTACTTTGAAATCGGATGGTGTTTTTCGGAGTAGTCCAAGGGGCTGGTTTACTTTTGGGCATGCTACATTTGCTCTTCTTTTCTTTTTTGGACATATTTGGCATGGTGCTAGAACTCTATTTAGAGATGTTTTTGCCGGTATTGATCCGGATTTGGATGCTCAAGTAGAATTTGGGGCATTCCAAAAACTGGGAGATCCAACTACTAAAAGACAAGTGGTATAATATGGTATTGCTCCGTTCGTTAATGCAATATTGAGATTTTGAATCTCAGGAATAAAAATCTTTTGATTCCACTTTTTTATGAAAAATGTTGTAATTAGTACGAAAGCTATCTCTATTAATTGTAAACTACGATCGAATCTATGGAAGCATTGGTTTATACATTCCTTTTGGTGTCGACCTTAGGGATAATTTTTTTCGCTATTTTCTTCCGAGAACCCCCTAAACTTCCGGATAGAGGGGGAAAATAATTTATTTTTCAAATCCTCCTTCTTACTTATAAGAAAAAAAGTGACCTTCCCCACCGGGAAGGTCTTTTTTTCAACTAATCCTCGTGCTCTTCAAAAGGATCTCGAAGTTGTTCAGAAGGTTGCCCAAAGGCGGTGTATAGGGCATAGCCAGTAAAGCTAACAAGTAAACAAGATATGGAGATAGCGACTAAGGTTGCAGTTTCCATTGGTAGGTAATCCTATGTATGTATATATGCATAATAGTATACAAAGTTAATTAGATCTCAACCAATACTATTGTTTTTATGGCTACACAGACCATTGATGATACTTCCAGAACCGGACCAATACGAACTATTGTAGGAAATTATTTAAAACCACTTAATACAGAATCTGGTAAAGTTGCTCCCGGATGGGGCACTACTCCTTTTATGGGTATTGCGATGGCTCTATTTGCAGTATTCTTATGCATTATCCTGGAAATTTATAATTCTTCCATTTTATTAGACGGAATTCCAGTTAGTTGGGGCTAGAAAAACTAGAAAATCCGCCCGGATCCCGAGTTCATCCAAAAGAAAAAGAATTAAGAAAGAAAAAATTTTGAATAGCTTTCATTTTTAGGTTATTACGTTCTGGTAGTTTGATCGTGTAATTACTTTTATCTAAGGATTTTTGGAATTATGGGTGTGCGACTTGTTGAAATTGATCTCTATTCTAGTACAGAAAACCGGTCTGTTGTCTTCATAAAATAAAGACGGTCCTTCTACCTCGTTAGATGTTGCTCTAATAGTTAATATCTGGAGCACGAGGTAATATATTCAAGAAAATCTGAACTATGGTTTATGCCTGTTTTTAAGACCTCGTGACCAAGCTTATCAATAATTGGAAAAACTATGATAATAAATTCAGGGATCTCTCTTCCTTTTTATACTGATGCTGACTAAAGAATGAGATAGTATTTCATTTTTTTTTAGTTAATCCATTTTATTAAGTAAGTAAGAATGAAATGGAAAGGTTATAACCCATAAAACCTTTCGAGTATTCAAAAAATCATCGGGGTAAAATGAAAATCTTAGGTTTAGATTTATTCATCTATTGAGATCTCGACAAGATAATTCCTATTGATCATCCATACTAATTGTTCTCTAGGTGATTTATATCACGAATAGGATAAAAGATCGTTCAAAAGGCCTATAGCGATTTATTTTGCATAACAATGAGCCAACTTGAAATTTGAGCATTATAACTATCAAGTTTATTTTCCTTCTTATTGTAGGAAATCATGGATTATTGTGAATCCTCTTCCTTCATACAAAGAAATGAAATATCAAATATTTTTTTATTTTACAAACCATGTACTTTGTTTGTTCAAAAAAGTATTTGGGTGTTCTTGCTTAAGCCGTATGAAAGGAAATTTTCATATACGGTTTTCAGAGGGGGAATTTGAGTTTACCTATCTCAATAAAGTATACGATTGGTTCGAAGAGCGTCTCGAGATTCAGGCGATTGCGGACGATATCACTAGTAAATATGTTCCTCCTCATGTGAATATATTTTATTGCCTAGGGGGAATCACACTGACTTCTTTTTTGGTACAAGTAGCTACCGGTTTTGCTATGACTTTTTACTACCGTCCCACCGTTCTAGAAGCTTTCGCCTCTATTCAATACATAATGACTGAAGTGAACTTCGGTTGGCTAATCCGATCGGTCCATCGGTGGTCGGCAAGTATGATGGTTTTAATGATGATCTTACATGTATTTCGCGTCTATTTAACAGGTGGATTCAAAAAACCTCGCGAATTAACTTGGGTTACGGGTGTAATTCTAGCTGTATTAACCGTATCTTTCGGTGTAACCGGTTATTCTTTGCCCTGGGATCAAATTGGTTATTGGGCAGTCAAAATTGTGACCGGTGTGCCTGAGGCCATTCCGTTAATAGGAACTCCTTTGGTAGAGTTATTACGCGGAAGTGTTAGTGTGGGTCAATCTACTTTGACTCGTTTTTATAGTTTACACACTTTCATATTACCCCTTCTTACTGCTGTATTTATGTTAATGCACTTTCTAATGATCCGCAAGCAAGGTATTTCAGGTCCTTTATAGAAAGGAAATATAAATTTTGAATCAGTATTCAAAAGCTATTATTTTACGATATATCATTGCCGCGAATATTTCTTATTGAAAATAGGGAAATAAGAAAGCATGTTTCTCGGATTTCTCCTTTCAATTTTTAAGTATTCTTTATTTAATACAAAGAATTGAAGTAGATAGTCATCTCAGATGGGGAAAATGGATTATGGGAGTGTGTGACTTGAACTATTGGTTAGGCCGTGCAGATTAATTTTAAGATCTGCCATATAAAAATTCATCACGAAATGTGTCTCTGTCCCAATTTTCTTTCCAAAAATAGGAAGTTTAGAACCTGGGTAAAAGGCGAGTGCTTTGTTGTGCTCCAAGAGAGTTATTTCTATGATCGAATCCGAATTAGGCTCCGTGAGATCCAGGTAATAGTAATAACATTCATAAGTCAAATTTATTACTTCAATTTTCCTTTCCTTTTCATAGTATGAAAATGCATGCATTTCCCTTGCATTTCAATAGGGTAAACTATCGGAGTAAAAGAAGGGGTCTAAAGAAGGAAAAAGGCCAGATCAGTAACAAGTGAATACCTTGTATGCAAAAAAATTGTGGGAGTCGAGATGAACACAGATTACAAGGACTAAGATGATCCAAAAGGCATATTGATCATGATCTAATTTGTGAGCTTACTTGGGTACTGGGCATACGAAACAATAAAATTATGAATTTTATATAGATCTTCTTAGTTATACTTATTCTAACGATACGCCGTTCATTATTTTTATTTCAATTATTGCTCGAGCCGGATGATCCAAATTGACATGTCCGGTTCTTTCGGGGGATAGATTCATTCATAATAATCTACTTATCCCAATAACAAAGAAACCTGACTTAAATGATCCTGTATTAAGGGCTAAATTAGCTAAAGGCATGGGCCATAATTATTATGGCGAGCCCGCTTGGCCCAATGATCTCTTATATATTTTTCCAGTAGTTATTTTTGGTACTATTGCATGTACGGTAGGTTTAGCAGTTCTAGAACCATCAATGATTGGTGAACCGGCAAATCCATTTGCAACTCCTTTGGAAATATTACCCGAATGGTATTTTTTCCCCGTATTTCAAATACTTCGTACAGTACCTAATAAATTATTAGGTGTCCTTTTAATGGCTTCAGTACCTGCAGGACTATTGACAGTCCCTTTCTTGGAGAATGTGAATCAATTTCAAAATCCATTTCGTCGTCCAGTAGCTACAACAGTATTCTTAATCGGTACCGCAGTAGCTCTTTGGTTAGGTATTGGGGCAACGTTGCCTATCGATGAATCTTTAACTCTAGGTCTTTTCCAATTTGATATAATTTAGAATATCTTAATATAGGAGAGGAGGGAAATCTTTTGTTTATATATCTAGGGAGTAGTTCCTTTAAGACAAATGGTCTCTCCCTAGATATATTTTTTTTGAATAAGATATTTTCTAATATTGTTATAAAATGGTCAAAGATTTCTTCCAATTACTTTCCAGAAGAACTAAAAAGAAAGGAATGAATGGATAGATTCAATAGAACTATTTATTGAGAAATCTAACCCGGATTCCCCGGTGAATCAATTCCAATATTTCGCATAAATTCCAATATTTCTTTGACAGATTGTTCCCCAAGATGTTTTATTTTCATTAAATCTTCTCGCCTGTAATTCGAGAGGTCCGATACTGTATTTATATTGGCCTTTTTGAGGCAGTTATATACCCTAGTAGAGAAGTTTAATTGGTCAATATACATTTGATCAAAATCTATTCTCTTCGTATCAGTCGAGATATGCGAAATAGGTAAGGAAGGAGTAATATTGTCGCTTAGACTGTTTGTTCCATCAATGTTCTCTTCCTTTGCATTCAGAAAGGGAAGGAAAAAATCAATCAAATTCCGAGACGCTTCATAAAGTGCTTCTTTAGGAGCTAATCCTCCATTCGTCCATATTTCAAGAAATAGAATTTCTTGTATCTCATTTTCGCTCCAATAGGAGTGAATACTGTAATTGACATTTTGAACAGGGACAAAGGCAGCATCTATAGGAAAAATTCCATCCTTAGAATTGTAATTATTTGGATTTTGGATAATATATCCACGGCCTTTTTCAATTTGTAATGATATATCTAAGGTAATTGATTTGTTTATGTTAGCTATATGTTGTGTAGTATCAATTATTCTCACAGAAGGTGGTAACATTATATCTTCAGCGGTTACTTTTTTTGGTCCGACAACATGGATAGATCCTTCTCGAATTCCGTACGCATCACTTCGAAGTACAATTTCTTTCAGATTCATCAAAATTTCATGTATTGATTCTTTAATACCTATTATCACGGAATATTCATTTGATATATTTTGAAATTGAGCACGTGTGATACATGTTCCTTCTACTTCTCCGAGTAAAACTCTTCTTATTGCGCTGCCTATTGTATTAGCTTGACCTTTACGAAGCGGAGATAGAGTGAAACGACCATAATTAAAACGCTTACTCTCTGTTCTGAATTCTACGCACTTCAATTCTGGTATCTTAATTGAGACTACTATTTCATTCTGATTCATAATATTATTTAAATAAATAATTTAATCATTTCTTTCTCTTTTAATTTATTCAATTCTTACACACGTCTCCTTTTGGGAGGTCTACATCCGTTATGTGGCATAGGAGTTACATCACGTACATAACTTAAGTGTATACCACTTTTAGCAATGGCTCGTAATGCTGTTTCTCTCCCCGGACCAGGACCACTTATCATAACTTCTGCTTCTTTCAAAAGACCTTGATTTACTAAGGTATGAACAACATTTGCTGCTGCAGTCTGAGCAGCAAATGGTGAACGTCTTTTTGTACCTTTAAATCCACAAGCACCGGCAGAAGACCAAGAAACCGCTTGCCCCCGTGTATCTGTAACAGTAACAATGGTATTGCGAAAACTTGCTCGAACATAAATAACTCCTTTCAGTATTCGATGTTTAGTTCTACGTGGCAAAAATCTTCTTGTAGCTCTACGTGGCACATATTTTCTTCTAGTTTTTGACACAAATTTTTTTGTATTTTTTGACACAACACAAATCTTCTTATAATTTTTGATAAATTTTTAATATTGAAATTAGTAAAAAAAAAATAGAGAATAAATTATAATATAATAATTATATATAATTATTATATTATAATAATTATATTCTAATAATTAGGATGCCGAAATTTCTTCTAGAATTCATATCTTTATATATAATAGGAATATAAATTACCCCTGTTTTTGTTTATGCCTCGGATTGTAACAAATTACAAGAAGGCGTTTCCGTCTACGAATTAGGCGGCACTTTTCGCAAATTTTGCGAACAGAAGCACGGATTTTCATATTTGTGGTCCTTTTTTTAATGCTAAAATCTTGTTCTTTTTTTATAGATTTAATGGGCCTCAATATTGATCGGTAGCAGATATAAAGTCATCGTCATCATTTCGTTTGGCGGGATGTCTATATATTATACGTCCTTTGCTTAAATCGTAAAGAGGTAATTCAACTCTCACTCTATCTCCCGGTACTACTCGTATTGTTCGATATCTAATTTTACCTGATACAACCGTTAAAACGTCCATATCGTTATCTAGGTGGACTAAAAACATACCATTAGGATATGCTGTGGTAACTACACCCTCAACAATGACAAAATTCTTTTTGGTACCCATTTTAACTAGACTCCTATTTTTTTGCAATGATTTAAAAAGTAGGGATAGTTATTAACTATCACTAGTAATAGTTATTAACTATTACATTGATTTCTAAAAGGGAAAAATAATTTCATTATGTTTAAATAAAAGACATTTAACATAACATAAAATAAAGAATTTGTTTCTTTTTTTATAAATTTAAAATTGAATATTTATTATTGAATAGCTTTTTTTGTCAGCCAAATTGCTGACACTGAATAATATTCAGTATTGATGATATCATGAATAACCTCTTTTGTCAATATTATTTTGATGGCATTCCAATATTGGAGGCAAAAATACAAGGCTCTTCAGCTATTTACTTTTTGTTTTGGAGTTACCATAAAATACATAATAATTCCCCTCCTATTTTTTTTTGTCGAGCTTCTCGATCAGTCATTATTCCTTGCGAAGTAGAAAGGATTACAATCCCCATTCCACCTAAAACTTTAGGAATCTCTCGAGAATTAGAATAGATTCTCAGACCAGGTTTGCTAATGCGCTTTGAAGCGGTTATATATCTCTTTTGCGTCCTTCCCCTAGATTTTGAAGTTAAAACAAAAAAAGATTTTTTACCTTCTCGATGTTCCCTAACATCTTCTATAAAACCTTCTCGTAGAAGAATCCTTGTGATGTTCTCGGTAATAGTAGTAGCTGCCACTCGAACTGTTTTTTTTTTTACCATGTCAGCATTTCTTATATAAGTCATTAGATTAGCAATAGTATCGTTACCCATGACGAACTAATTTTTAGGAATTTACAAGCTCAATATAAAGACATGTTTATCTTTTTTTAGGAATATGCCTGACATTACTTCTACATAGCGTATAATTATAATACTTCAGGAGCCAATGAGATTATTTTGGTGAAATTCAATTCTCTTAATTCCTCAGTAACTGAACCAAAAACTCGAGTTCCTCTTGGATTTCCTTTCTGATCAATGACAACTGCTGCATTGTCATCAGATCGTATTATCATTCCATCGCTACGTTTAAGTTCTTTACACGTACGTATAACTACGGCTCTAACTACTTCTGATTCTTGCAGAGGCATATTAGGCGCTGCTTCTTTAATTATAGCGATGATAATATCGCCGATATTAGCGGTGTTACGATTACCTGCTCCTAGCACTCGAATACACATTAATTTTCGGGCTCCACTGTTGTCTGCTACATTCAAGTAAGTTTGGGACTGAATCATTTTTCCTCCAAAAAAATTGTTACCTCGGCAGAAAAAAAGTATTTCTTATCAATTAAATAATCTTTTTCTGCCAGAAATATCTCTTTGGTTCGGCATTATTTACGCGAACTAGTAATAAATTTAGTATGTATAGGCATTTTGTATGCAACGATTTGAAAAGCTGCTCTAGCTATAGTCTCTGATACTCCACTTATTTCATAAAGTATTCGACCTGGTTTGACGACGGATACCCAATATTCTGGAGATCCCTTGGCTTTCCCCGAACCCATACGTATTTCTGCAGGTCTCGTTCTAATAGGTTTGTCGGGAAATATACGTATCCATATTTTTACGCCGCGACGAGCATAACGAGTAATTGCTCGTCGTCCTGCTTCTATCTGCCCAGATGTGATCCAAACAGGTTCCAATGCCTGAAGAGCAAATCTACCAAAACAAATGCGATTTCCCCGAGAAGATACTCCCTTGATTCTTCCCCTATGTTGGTGACGAAATTTCGTTCTTTTTGGGTTCTAGTCGATGGTTGTCTAATACTATTTGAATCCCATCTCTATTTCAGAACCGGATATGAAAGTTTCTTCTCATCCGGCTCCTTGTGAAGAATCTATGGCCAAATTCGATAATAAATATTGAGATCCTTATATAGGAATAAATCTGTATTCACTCATTACACATATCATATAAATATAATATGAGGATACAAATACCTCTTTTATTATATATCGGTACTGCTCAATAACTATCTTACAGGCGAATATTTACTCTTTCAATATTTGGGGTCGACTTATGGACTCCAATGAAATTAATTCTTTATTGGTTTATTTCGCCATCCTATCCAATGAATGATTAAGATTTCTATATGATCTTATGCAGTCACAGGTTCCATCGTTCCCATAGCTTTCAAACGGCTGCTTAGGTTTACCCTCTGCAATGGAGCTCTTATTTATATTTCTTACAAGAATCAATTTTCTTAGTTTCCATTGATCCGAAGCTCTTTTTTTTTTTTCGCTCATAAACTGACTGAATAGAAATAATCAGGATAATTCTTATGCTTTATCACACTGCTCTTTGAGGGTTATTTATGAACCATACAATACTGTAAGAAAGAAGATTTCATTTTTTCTTTTTCTCCTTCCTCCCCTTTTTCTTTTCTTCCATTACCAAAGACTTTTTTTCGCTTTACGAGAGATATAGGTTTGTCTTTTCGTCTAAAAAAGTCTTTCGTTGATTTGATAGAACTATCTATATTTAAATAACTAGCTTATTGGCTCTTAGTAATTAATATAAAATCTTAGTAATTAATATAAAACAAATATACCAGAGACCAATTTGTTTTTATTTCGAGTTCTCTATCATTTTAGAAAAGAAGGCAAAAGCTTGATCTCAACGAGTCGCACACTAAGCATAGCACTGCTCCAAGATATTTAATTCTTTTAATTTGATCTTATAGAATTTAAGATTTATAATTGGTCAGATTATAGAAAGATATTGCTCATCTTAAACAAAGATCCAAATTTTGATCCCCAATACTCCATAGACGGTTTGAACCGCATAATAACAATAATCAATTTTAGCTCGAAGGGTCTGTAGGGGCACTCTACCTTGCATAGCCGATTCTTTACGAGCTCTCTCAATTCCGTTAAGACGACCTTTAATTTGTATTTTAATACCTTCTACATCTGCCTTTTCAGCCAGTTCAATAGCTTTTTTCATTATTTTTCTTATTTCAACTCTCTCCTTTAGTTGTAGAGCAATATATTCCGCAAGAATTTTGGGTTCTCTATAAGGTTTCTTCACTTTTTCTATAGAAATGAGAAGTTCTCTGTTTACAGAATTAAGCATGCTTTGTACAAGCATATTTTGTACTTCCTTTCTTAATTGCTTAATTTCTTCTTCTTCATCTTTTTTTTTCTTTTTTTCTTGACCCTGTTTTTTGATAACTTTTTCTTTCTTTTTTTCTTGGCCCTGTTTTTCGATAAACAAGTTGACAAATGCAATATATATATTTACCGAAATCAAGTCGGTCTGTTTGAGAATCTCTATACGTGTAATTCCTCCATAACTAGAATTTATCGAACCTTTTATATGTTGTACATAATTTTCAATGCAATTATATATTCTCTCATCTTCTCGTAGATCTTTGGAATAATCCCTTTCTTCAAACCAAAGGGAACAATGGTTTTGAGTAAAACCAAGTCTAAAACCAAGTGGATTTATTTTGTTTCCCATACATATTTTTTTTTTAGTACTTTTTTGCAAGTAGTAGTATATTTGCGACATAAATGGATTATGCTTCCATCTATGTAGATATTTTGTTTCTATTTTTTTACCATAATTGAGTTAGAGTCATCTAAATCCTCCAATGTAATACTTATATGACAAGTGGGTTTCTGTATTGGATAACCGCGTCCCCGAGCTCTAGGTCGAAATCTTTTAAAAATAGGACCTTCATTCACTTCAGCCATAAGGACAAATAAAGAGCCCTTATCTATATTCATATTGTGATATGCATTTGCGGCTGCAGAACGAAGTACTTTTAATATAGGATAACATGCTCTATGAGGCATCCAATTCAGTATCGAAAGTGCCTCCATATAGGTACAACCACGAAGTTGATGAGCTACTCTACGTGCTTTATTAGAAGACATACGTACATGTTTAGCTACAGCTCGTATTTTTCTAGTTGAAGTCCTATTTATAAATTTCATCTTCATCCTCCACAATGAATTAATGTATACTATTTACATACAACGATACTTTTTTATTGTTTCTCTCTTTTTTTTTTCTTTTGTTGCTTTTATTTTTTTTTTTTATCGTTTTTCGATTTTTTATCCTTTTTCGCATGTCCCTGGAAAATGGAAGTAGGTGCAAACTCTCCTAATTTGTGGTTTATCATACCATTTGTTATAAAAATGGGTAAATGTAGCTTTCCATTATGAACAGCTATGGTATGACCAATCATTGCGGGTACAATGGCAGATCTTCGGGACCAGGTTACTATTATCCTCTTCTCTTTATTGATGTTTAGATCATCTATTTTACTCAACAAATCATCAGATACAAAAGTATTTTTTCTTAGTGAACGTGCCATGGTTAATTACCTTTCTTTTTATTGATAGAAAATAAAAAATGGATTTACAACGATGTTTATTCCTACTTACGTCGACGAAGGATTGAAACATCACTATATTTATTTCTTTTCCGACTTTTTCTTCCAAGTGCGCTATAGCCCCAAGGGGTCAGGGGTTTTTTTCTGCCAATTGGAGCTCTTCCTTCACCACCCCCATGAGGATGATCCACAGCATTCATAACTACTCCTCTTACTTCAGGACGTTTACCCAGCCAACGTTTGGACCCAGCTTTACTTAAAGCTCTATTTTTCCATTTAACGTTGCCTACTTGTCCAATTGTTGCTGAGCAGTTTTCAGATATTAAACGAACCTCCCCAGATGGTAATCTTAATGTGGTCAATCGACCTTCTTTTGCGATCAATTCTGCCGCAGCACCCGCTGCTCTAGCTAATTGTCCGCCTTTTCCGACTTGTACTTCGACATTATGTATAGTCGTGCCTAAAGGTATATTGGTTGAAGTAGACCTTTAATTAATTTGTAAAAATCCCTTCCCAAACTGTACAAGCCTCTCTCAGGGCATACAGCTTTCTGGATGTGAATGAATATTTATATACTCAATGTAAATATATTTATATATAGAGATTGAAGATGAAGGGCATACTTTAAATTCCTTATGTCCTTATTCTGTACATCCTAGGTTTTTTTATTCCATCATCTGGCTTATGTTCTTTTTTCATGTAGCATTCAGAATGAATGACTTTATCAAATTACGTTAATGCTTTTGCATCTTCCGGATAACGTAGGAGGCATTTGAAAATAGAAATTGTTATTTATTAAAAAAAATATTTTCACTGTTCAGCTTCGAATCTGCCTTTGACCATCAAATCAAATGTGAGTTACTTGTCTTTCTCTTCATAACAAGGGTTCCTTTACCTTATTTGTTTCTGCTTCAGACAATTAATTCTTCTCCATATTATCATATCTCTGGAGTCAATAATTACAGAAACTATTGAACTCAATCACCCGCTGCTATTTATCCTCAGTTTCCCTTTGGGGTTGATCCCATCAAAGTATCCTAGTTGGATCAGTGATAGATTTTAAGGTTTTGCTGTAAACCCAATCGGGTATTTCCGATTACGTAAATTAATAATTCAAACCGCACTCAAAGGTAGGGCATTCCCCATTGATATGGGAGCTCTTGGACCGGAAAGAATAGTATCTCCAATCATAATCCCTCTCGGATGCAAAATATATGTCTTTTCACCATCTCTGTAGTGCACAAGACAGATATATGCACTTCTATTAGGGTCGCTTTCTATTGTTACAATTTTTCCCAATATGTTTTTCTCACTACGTCGAAAATCAATTTTACGATATAGACGCTTGTGACCTCCTCCTCTATGTCGTATGGTAATAATTCCACTGTTATTACGACCTTTACCACAACGATGCTGGCCGGAAGTCAATTTCTTTTGTGGATGAGATTGGACTTTTCCATCAAAACTTGATAGAGATTTATCACGTGTGCCCGGAGTAAAAGTCCTGTACGAACGGGTGGTCATGTTATTATTTATTGAAATAAAATAAGTTTCATTTTGAAGGAAAAAGTGGAATAGAATAACCTGGTTTTAGTGTAATAATCATACGTTTATAATGCATTCTATGTTTCATTATTTGTTTTATATTTCCTCTTTTTTCTTTCTTTTGCGGAGGTCGATAACTATTGACTCCTATTACTTTAACATTGAAGAAAAGTTCAATCCAATTTTTGATCTTTGTTTTATTCGATCTCGAATCGACATTTAAAATATATTGATTTTTTTCAAATAGACTAACACTTTTTTCTGTAAGTACTAAATCTAGATATTGAACTTCATACATAAATATTTCTCCTTTACTATCATTTACAAATAAAATACAAATGTCTATATCCACCTTTATTATAGTTTAATAAATAGAATTAAACTATATTTATATATGATACAATAGGACTACATAGGAAATCATGTTTTTAACATATTCTGATTCGGGTAACCGTCTTCTATTGAATTGAAAATGTTTCATACATCTATTAGATCCATTAATGTCAATTGTCTGATAATAAAAATTTATTGATATTTCTTATATCTATAAGACATAGGTCGATATGAATATTTGAATATTCTATCCTTTTGATCCACTTTCTCTTCCACTATTGGACTATATAACGATATGTGATTATAATATTATATTGTGAAATATTTTCTCCATGAAATAGAATTAGGGATGCCTTGATGGTGAAATGGTAGACACGCGACACTCAAAATGTCGTGCTAAACAGCGTGGAGGTTCGAGTCCTCTTCAAGGCAATAGATATTGTAATGTCTATTGAATGAGCAATTGAAATAATATCAACAAATCTAATTGATATTATTTCAATTAGATTTCATTTTTTGATACAAAATCAATAGGGCTAAAATACTGAAAATTACTGTTTTCAAGGTCTTGCAAAATCTGGACCGATCGAATTTGAACAAATAATAGCAATTTATAGGAGCAAATGAAAGATCTTTTCTTCGAAATAAAAAATGTAAGAGGAAAGTATACTATACTAGTATAACTCAAATAAAATAAATAAAGAGTAAACATAGTAGAGAATATCTCATCAAGTTCAAGAGAACTGACTTGGCTCATATTTATTACTATGCTTACTCTTACATAATCGTAATATCCATTTATTTTTCAATTAAAAGATCTAGTCTTTTTTATTCTTATTCAATCCTTCCGCTAATAAGCAATCAATCGTATTTGGAGAAAGCCATTTTGTTTTTAACAATGTATCAATCATTTGTTTAAATAACATTCTATTAGAGAAGAATAAATTTGATAAATATTCATAACTTTCGGATAGAGTTTTATAAATAAGAGATTCATTAGATAATAAATCTATATTTTCCCTTTCTCCCTTGAGCAAACGTTGTTTGAACTTCTCATCCCGTGTTTTTTCACGGAACCAACGTTCGCTTATCACCGATTGGGAAGATGGTAATACACGTCTCAATCGGATACCAATTTCTTGAAAGCGTTTGAAAGTTTCAAAATTTTCTTTTTCTTCCATTTGAATGTTAAAAGGTAAATCATCATCATTAGTCTGAATTTTCGTTTCTAAAACCATTTTTCTCACCTTTTTCCGCTTTAGAATAGCCTTTAACGTTTTTTTAATACTGAATTTTAGCTCTCTTGTTGAAGAATAAGTAAGATAAATACTCTTCACGAGTTCTTTAGGAACAAAAAGTTCTCTTCGTTCAAAAGCAGAGTGCTTATTTAAAAAGCGAATACTCACGGGATCCCAAAGAAATCGACGAGCTAGATAGATTACTGGAGTATTTAAAGGTTTATACTCCGTTGCATACTCTTCTGTGTCAAATTGATATATTCCCATCCTTTGAAACTTATTGTATAAGAATTTTGCTTCCCAGAAAGCAGCTGTCTTTCTTTCTACAATATCGTCCTTCGCGGCATAAAGAGGCTGTAGGTCGGGGCCAGACGTCAGAAATTTCTTCCAATACAAACTAGAAAGACGGGTCGGTCTTTCTTGAAACCTTCCAAACAGATGAAGATAATCCAATAAAGGATTTTCTATTGTTATATCTTTGATATGCTCGAATCGATTGCTGCGAATAAAACTAAAACGCCAGGTCCTAGAATCACAAACTATAGGAGTTTCCTCTTCTACGTAGGAGTTTCTTAATTCTTTAGATAAAACGATTTGATCTAGTATAGAAGATAATCCTTTTTGCATCGTATCTCTTTTGAACTGAGGAGCAATTGTGATGTAATTAGAATTACCCCGATATATTGCCAACGATGGAAACTCTTCCAGAAGACCCTGTAAAAGACTCGAAGCTAGAATGAAATCATTTGCAATGAAAGGATCAAAAGGACTCCAATTCTCTTTATTTGATTCCGAGAGAAACCAACAATCTTGAGCTGCTGATCCGGCTAAGCAACCCAAAATATGATAGAATATGGTAAACTCTTTCGCAGCTGTTCCGGCAATTGAAGGTTCTAAATACCATTGATGCAAATAGTTTGCCCTTCGACCCTGGAAATCTAGAGTAAGTCTTAGGGAATTTTTTAAATACGTAAGTTTATTTTGTATAATAGCTTTTCCTATCTTATAGGGAAGTCCTTTGAAAAATTCACTGAATTTCAGATTATAATTGCAAGGACCCCAACTTGATCTATACAAAGCTACTCCAATGATATCATTATCTATAGCTGAAGTATTTTGGCTCATGCTAATTAGCAATATTTCATCAGCAAGTTTTGCTAGATCTAGTGTAGTAAAGCCTTTGGTAGTTAATCCAAATTCATCAAAGCAGTTCCACTCGTTTTTCAAGTAGAGCCTTTTGTTACGTAAAAGCAAAGGAAATTCCTTTTCTCGATGTGGGGCAGGCAAGTTTTTAGTGTTGATAAATGTATCGAATCTTCGTTTACTACGAGGAGGAGTTATTAGAAGTGGATCAATTTTTTTTGGAATATGAGTTGAAGCAATAACAACAATATTTTGTTTGATGGTGGTTTCTTTTTCACCATCAATCGCATTATATGGATCCCCAAGGAGTTCTAGCAATAATGCGATAAGGAAGAAGTAATCATTCAGTTCATGAATGCTTGGAATCCATATGACGCAAGGAGACATCAATTTTGCCAATTTGAGTGCAAACACGAATTGGATAACTCTTCTCGCAAAATACTCTGGAGGGTTAGGATCCTCTACTCGGTCATACAAAAACTTATGAGGTTTTTTATCATAATGCCCTTTCTCATATACGTCTTTTGGCCTGCCTGACCAGCCGAGAGACCTAAGGATATTTTCATGCTCAAGGTATGATTTTTGAGCTGAAGATGTATACTCGGGTTCATAGCGAGACAGAAGTTTCTGCTGCCTCAAAAAACTTTTAGGAGATATTCTTATTAAAGGTAAATAAGAATCTGCTGCTAAACTTTTAGCCAAATACGATCGTCCAGTTTCCTTAGGCCCTATCAATAAAATTCGATTCGAAAGGGACGGTACCGGGTAGAGTGGGTAAAATCTCACTTGGTCAGATAAAGACGAGTCAATTGGCACGGAAGTCATCTTCTGATAAAAAGCAGCGAAGATCGGCATTTCTGCTAAAAACAATGAATTTAATTCGGAATTCATTACACCTATTCTATGAGTTAGACCTCGCTGAATAAATTCAGCTAAATATCGAAAGTAAACAAGTCCCGGCTGTTTTCTTTTTTCAAAATATTCATGAAAGAAACCAATAGGGGGAGTTAACTTCGATTCAAATTGAGATATTTGTTCTTGTACTAAAAACAATCTATTTTCTCTCAAAAGGAAATCATCCAGTTCACATTCGTACAAAACTGTTTTTACAATTGAGTGAAATTTACTAGAGTTTCTTCTATACCTTTTTGAAGGTATACGCCATTTAATATTTTTGATATACCAAATTTTCAATAGTAGCAATAATCCGATATCATCAGGATCCGATTCCATCTCGATATAGTCGAGAAATGTAAGCCAAGAACCATACCAATTTAAATTAGAAAAATTTCTAAGCATTCTAAAGGATCTAATCATTTTTCCTACTCCCTCAAAGGCGTAGGAGTTATACCGCAAATCTCTGATGAGCTCCACGTTCCTATAAAAAAGAATCAACCGTAAGGGAATTACGCAGGAAATAGAAAAGAAAAATCCAATGAAGATAAAAAGAAAAATATCATACTCCCGAACATTTCGCATACATTTCCATATATCAAATGCTATTGACGTATCCTTTCCCTCAACTACTGTTTCATTTATTGATTTCAATAAATTGGAAAAATCCCAATGGGATAACAAAAGATTCAATTTCAGGAGAATTTTCTCTCTAAATTCCCACTTTAGAAGTGTCCAAAATTGATGAGAAAGTGCCGACAAAATAGTCAAATTTTGATTCCAATTTTGCCGAATATTGTGCGAGATTGACACCAATTGATCACTACTATTTATTGGTATTTCCGGAAAAGTAGCTAAAAACATATTTTTAGTATATTTCCACCCTGTGGAAGTCAAAAGCCATAACCATGACCTATATGTTTGAAACAAACCCCATTTCTCAAAAAGAATATTTATTTGAATGGTCTTAAAAGAAACTAAAAACTTGAGTTCTGAAAAGAAAAACTTGAGTTTTTCTTTATTCAAAAGGTCACCTATGGCTTTGTCTTCCATTATGGTTTTAAAACTTTCTGTTGAACTATAATTTTCCTTTTCTCCCAATTTATTCATTCGCAAAGATATTTCCGATAGTAGATCATCTTGATAAGATTGAGTTTGAAAAAGATCTATGTTTGAACTAAAACTGTTTTTAGAATACTGGTTAGAGATCTTTTCTTCTGAATCTGAATTACTTAAAAAAGGATAGCAAGAGTTTTTGTCAAAATTGACAATTTGTGGGCTTATTAAAGGAGTTTTATAAATATCTTCAATCGAAAAAATTTCTAGATTACTATGAATCAATGAATTCAATTTATTAAGTAAATTAGACGATTGATGAGAATCATGGATTAACGCTTGGTCACGTAAATATTTATTCAATAATATATTGACTTCTGACTTTATGAGTGAGATAGTTTCTTTCTCTGAGTACACAGCTCTTATTTCAGCAATATACAAAGAAAGCAGATTGTTATGAATGGGAACTAAATTGGGAACTAAATTTAATAATTGTCCATATATTACATTCTTATTTTTTATATGAATCCTTTCCATGTAAGAAGCTAATCTTTTTTTATAATTTAAACGAGGATGGTGTAAATAATCTAAAAATTCAAATGTATTTGCTTTGCAAAAAGAAGCTCTCAATGAATTTTGATTAGATAGTTTTAAGGGATTTAACCAATTGTCTTGATCATTGAATATTGCCAAAAGACCCGCGTTATTAGATAATTCCATGTAACTTTTTCCATTATCAAATACGTCAATAATCGATTCAATTATCGGTCTCTCATCCAAACCTAATGGTGCTATTGTTTGTTGATCGATCGAGGATTCAAGATTAGGAATTGATTTAGATTCTCTTTCATTTCCAATCGGATTGATAATCTCGTCCAAGACAATCTTATAAATTTTATTCTCAAAAATTTTATTGGGATTTCCAAACCAACCCCAATGTTGAGTAGTCCATAATTCAATTGGATTGAACACTCTATTTTTGAAATTGTTTTGTTTGGAAATGGACAAAAGATATTCTAATCTTTTTTGAAAATATTCGATCTGAATGGACAATACAAAAGTGTTATTCCTTTTCTTTTCAACAGTTCGAAGAATAGAGCGATTCAACCATTTTTTCTGACATTTTCTCCAACTTGCTGAATGCTGGGCAATTGCATCTTGCGTTACATCATTCAATTTTATCCAATTTGTTCGAATTGGATCTTTTAAATTGCGACTCAATGTTTTGATTAAATAGATTCTATCTAATATTTTTCGTAATTCAAAATCGAATTCCAAATAGTATTTATTGACTATTTTTTGGAATTCCAAATATTGTAATTCAAAGTTGAATTCCAAATAGTATTTATGGAATGTTTTTGTCAATTGAAAAGAATATCTATTGAATGTTTTTATTAATTTAATATAGAATCTTTTAAAGACTTTTTTCCATTCCAAATAATACTTCTGGAACGATTTTGGAAAAGCATACTTATCCAATGCAGTTTCGGATTCTAAATCGTCGAATGCAATTTCGGATTTTAATTCGTCCAAAGGCGAATTCAAATACTTTGATAAAATCACGTTCTTCAACAAATTGAATCTCTTAAATGCTTTTGCAGAACGCTCATAAAGTTGAATCTTATATTCATTCAATGTTGGATTTATATGATAATTTATTAGATTTAAATAAATGTCAAATCTATCATCCTCTGCTATCAAAGGTACTAACTCTCTATATTCATTCGCTTTACCAAACATCTTGAATGTCCTAAATAAAGAACTCTGCCAAAAATCCACATCCAGCATAATTTCATTATATCCAATTTCATCAGAGTAACCCTGCCCAGGCTTAGTTATTGATAGAGTAAATTGATCCGTTATTTTAAGAATAAAGTTTTTCAATCGAAAATCATCGTTTAATGCTAATTGTTCTTTATTTAATCTTAATTGTTCTTTACTTTGATCACAGGATGAAGACGACCTTGAAGATAAATTCTGGTTCATAAATCGAATACAATTTAATTGATTTATTTCTTTTCTAATGTTCCATCCGGGATCTGATAAAATATCATAATTTACAGAAGGATTCTTAAGAAATGTTTTCACCTTCCATAGATCAACTATTCTATTTTTTTCTAATCCCCTGAAATATTGAAAAGCATCTTGTCGCCTTTTCAACAATTTGAATTTTTCACTAGGTTTCTTAGTATAATTAATACTTATACATGATTCATCTATTGACAAATCATCAAAGAATCCTTTTAAAAATTCCGACTCTGAGAAGGAATAAGATTCTCTTGTTCGATCTGATTCTTTTTGTTCAATTTCTTCTTGTTCCATTTTTCCTTCGGGAATTTCTTCCATTATTTTCTTCCATTTTTCCCTTATTTTTTTTAGATTTTCTAGTTTTTCTTTGTAGTTTTCGATTTCTTCAACTTTTTCTTTCCTCTCTGCAATTCTGAATTCCTCTGATCTTTCAGATTCCTCTGATCTTTCAGATTCCTCTGATCTTAAAGAGAAATAAAATTCTTCTGTTTGAACTAATTTCTTTTCTAGTTGCTCAATTTTCCTTTCTAGTCCCTCAATAACTTCGTTTTTATTAATTACCGATTCCCTCCATTCATCAAGGTTTTCAGGTTCCTTTTTAGGTTCCCAATATTCGTGTCTAATCGAATTAAGAGATGAATCAATCTCCCATTCAATGTTATTCAATTCCTTCTCCGAAGGACTTTCCCAACTTATTGTTCCTTGGTTCTCTAAGATTCTATCGTTTTTAGGATTCAGATTTGTGTTAGAACTTGATAAAATCCAAACATGTTCTTTTGGATTGAGGAAATGACGTTGATATCGTCTCCTTTTGTCTTTTGGCAAAGACATAAACAGATGCGGAACGAGCAACAAATTTTCCTTTCTAGCTCCAAAATGTTGTACAGATGGAAATATCTTCATCAAATTTGATGATTTGTCTCTTTCACCTAAAGCTCGAGTATTTAAAAAATAGAAAAGTAATGGCAATGCTACTATCATTACAGCTTTTATTGCTTGACCTTTTATAATAAATATACGTATATCTCGTATAAGTAATGTACTAAGAATCCGAAAGTCAAAAAGCTTAACAACACTTTCTCGACCAGAAAATATTTGACTTAGCAATCTCACCAAATTGGATTCGTTCCATGGAACGAATATTTCCATCATGTTCTCTTTAAATTTTGACTGAACGCTAAAGAACCAAACTATTTCTCGGTTCTTTTCGATAGGGTCCGTAGACCACGGTTTTTTGGGTTTTTTCATGTCTTATTTTTGAATAATAAAATGTGTTAAAAATAATAGAATGAGTAAACAATGATTATTAATATCATACCTACTTCCATATAGATACCAAAAGAGAGGAAGATTTAGTTTAGATATTTTTTAGTGTAAAAGAAGGATAATATATAAACGATTCTATATAATATCGTAAAAAATAGATAGATGGGTATCTATTATACCTAACCAAATAGACCAAAAATAAAATAGGATTTTTCTACCCTCTTTAGAACATTTAGAACGATGGGTATACTAGAAAAGAACGAGACTTCTTTCATTCATTTTTCATTCATTTTTCATTTATTTTATTTTATTTTATCTGTATTGTCCATTAATTACCATTTTATGGTATAGAAATTGCTAACAATCCCAAGTCTATTTCTTATTGAAAATTAGAAACATAAATTAGAATTAATTTGGTTAATTTGAATCCATACTTATTATAATAAAATGAACTTTTTTTTAGTTCTGCTTTGCCATAGCATCCATGGCTGAATGGTAAAAGCACCCAACTCATAATTGGGAAGTTGCGGGTTCAATTCCTGCTGGATGCACAATAAACAGTTATTATGCTCTGCTCACAATATCTTTTAGATGAAAGACTCGCAAATAGCGAGGTTCTCTCGATTCGATTAAGTATCGAGATTAGATTATCTACGTCCATGTTTTGTTATTCTTAACTTCTATTATAACTTAAATAGAACAGAATGACAAATATTTTGTTTACGCACGTTTGAACGACATTTTCTGCTAATGAAAATGTATATTATATGGTACAAAATGAACTTCTAATTTAACGATCAAGTTGATTTTGTAATTAGAAGTTCATCTGATAATTTCAGCCTATTCCCTGCGATTTTAAGAATATAAGGGCAAATCTTACTTTTTTCAGTTAGTAAGAAAAAGATTTATATAAATACTCTAAAATAATGTATCCTGGGCAATTGCAACAATTGGATTCATTACTATTCCCAGTAAAGTAGATGCTATTACACATACAATCATACTAAATTCGATATAATTTTTTGAGATTGAAGAAGCTAATCTATAATTTTGCACGTGGGGAGTTATTTCTTTGTTTCGTTCAGTCATTAATAACTTAATTATTTTCAGATAATAATATATTGAAATAACACTCATAAAGAGTCCTATCGAAACCAATAAATAGGAGCCTGCTTGCCATCCACACCAGAATAGATAAAGTTTTCCAAAAAAACCTGCTAATGGAGGAATACCTCCTAGAGATAGCAGACATAAAGATAAAGACAAAGCTGAAAAAGGGTCTTTCATATATAATCCTGCATAATCCCGAATGTTGTCTGTTCCTGTACGTAGACTGAATAATACAATACAAGCAAAAGTTCCTAAATTCATAAAAATATAGAGCAGCATATAAGTTATCATACTCGCATATCCATTATTTGAGTCTCTATCAATTATTCCAATGAGGATATATCCAATTTGACCTATCGATGAATATGCAAGCATACGTTTTATGCTTGTTTGAGTAATAGCAATTAAATTCCCTAATATCATGCTAAGAATAGCTAATATTTCCAAAAGAAGATGCCATTCGTTCAATGAAAAATAAAAAATAAAATCAAAAATTCTAGTGGCTAAAGCTGAAGCAGCTACTTTTGAAATAACAGAGATAAAAGCAACGACTGGAGTGGGGGAGTTAGAGTCGAAAAGAGGAATTCTCCCTCTTTTCTCTCATTCAGAACCGTGCATGAGACTTTCTTCTCGCACGGCTCCTAAGTGATAAAAAAGATTAGCATAATCGTTTGATTCTCTCTTTTTTATTACCTTCCTCGTGTATGTATAAGATTGAATCTATTCAATTAATAGAAAGAATCATTAATCCTTAACTTTCCGAGGAATCCTTACTCAGTGGTTATTATGGTAAATCATTTTTTTTCTTATTTTTAAAGTTGAGTTATAAAAGAGTTAAAAAGAAAAAATAAAACCATCTGATTTAATTCGTTCTGAATAGTCATGAGATGTTCATCTTAGGGTAATCTTTTTGTCGACGGATGCCTTTTTTTTTTTACACTCGTAGTTTTTGAAGAATGAAAACTTACTATGTAGCATCTACGTTAAGAATAAAAAGATTGTACACGTCATTAATCTGATCCTTTGTAAAAACTACCCGTAATAACTAACTTGTAAAAGTTATTTGTTTATTCAATCAAATAATTTAGTTTGTTTCTTACTTTGCTTTACCTTAATTCAATTCAATTTTTGGTAAAAGTGATGTCTTAGTCCAAGTGGGAATAACAGTCTTTTCTTCCACATGTCTATAGAGTTTTTATAAATAGAAACATCTCTGATTTAGAAATGTAATAATTTGTAAAACGAATCGCACTCCTTCATATACATCGGGGGTCCATTGATGAAAAGGAACTAGAGAGAGCTTGAATGCAATTCCTACCGTTATAGATAGAAGTGCAATCCAAATTCCTGGAGAGTTATACATTTGTGTATTGATAAGACCATTGGCTATTTCTTGAAGTTCAACCTCTCCTCCAGATAGACCATATAGCCAAGAAAGACCATAAACAAGAATGGAAGAACTTGTTCCACCCATAAGTAAATATTTCATAATAGCCTCATTAGACCGTACATCTCTTTTGGTATATCCAGATAATAGGTAAGAACATAGACTTAAACATTCTAAAGCTACGAAGATAGTTGCTAAATCATTAGCACCACATAAAAACATTCCTCCTAGAGTAGCTGTTAATATGAATGACAAAAACTCTGTTACAGCCATTTCTGTACATTGAATGTATTCCACGGATAGAGGAATACATAAAGTGGAACATAATAAAATGAGAAACCGAAATATTTTATTAAAATTGTTTGTTTGGAAATTACCAAAAAAACTGATCGTAGGTTCTTCTCTCCATTGAAATAACAGAACCGCTATGCTTAGCACTAAACTTGTTAAAGAGATGAAATAGAACCAAGTTGTCTTTTTCTGATCAGAAATGAAATCGATAACTAGAAGAAGAAATAGGCCGAAAATCAAGATACATTCTGGAAAAATGGAACTTCCATAGAAGAGAAGCAAATGAAATTCTTTCATAAAAATGATTTAAAGGTATTAATTGAAAATGAATTTTTCATTTTGGCTGGATCATGATTTAGTAACTTAAATGAATCTTCGAGAAACATTTTCTTCCATTTACATTTATAATAGACCTAATGAATAAGATTGAATATTAATAATCTCCTTATTATCATTTATCTATGATTTATTTTTCATTCTTCTTTCCCTTTCGTTTTCGTTCCAATAAAATTTGTATAAATTTTGATAAAGTAAGTTTTCTTTTATTGATCAGAATGGAATAGATCTTCAGAATGGAATAGATCTATGGATCTATTTATATAATTAGTGGGTTAATGGTAATGTGCAAAAGCTTTATTGGATTCTGCCATTTTATGAATCTCTTCCTTCTTGCGTATAGCATTGCCTTTCTCTCTGGCAGCATCCATTATTTCGTAACTCAATTTGAAATGCATATTTCGACCAGAACGTTTTCGGGATGACTCTAATAACCAACGAATAGCAAGTATTTTTCCTTCTTTATTTTTTATTTCAATGGGAACTTGATAAGTGGATCCACTTACACGTCTTGATTTTACTATCAATTTGGGAGTTAATTTGTGTATTGCTTGACGTAGAACAATTAGTGGATTTTTCTCTGTTTTTTGTTGAATCTTTTTTAGAGATTGATAAAAAATTCGATAAGCTAATGATTTTTTTCCGTGTTTAAGAATACGATTAACGATCATGTTAACTAATCGATTATGATAAATCGGATCAAATTTATCAATTTTCTTTTCTACAGTACTTTGGCGTGACATGAGTGTGAAAAAGGTTCATAAATTTATTTCATAAAGACTAATAATTACTTATTTCGGCTTTTTAACTCCATATTGTAGGGTGGATCTCTAAAGGTATCAAAGATCTCCCTCCAAACCGTACATACGACTTTCGTCGAATACGGCTTTCCACATGATTCTATCTGCATATATAAGATATAATTCTTATGCATAAAATTATGTTTACTCATTCTCAATTGAGTATCCGTTTCCTTTCTTTTGCTATGATTAGAAATCTTGTATTTTCTATATCTATACGATTAAGTCCTTAGGTTTTTAAAAGAGTGTAAAAAAAGGAGAAGGTGTTTTAAATCAATGCTATTTGAATTGAACCTGTTCCGAAAAGGTCAAGACATTTCAAATTTTATGTTAACACATACTAAGTAAGGGAAAACTTCTGAAATGAATTCAATATTAAACCTTAGACATATAATATCCTTACAAATTAATACGATCGTTTGTTTTAGCCTGCTCTAGTCCCCTTACAAAACGTTCGTTATTGGGTTAGCCATATACTTTACATGTTTTTAGCAATTGACATGGCATCATCATAAAATGATACAAATCTTAGATAAGAATATACAACGCACTAGAACGCCCTTGTTTACGATTTTTTACTGAGACAGCATCTAAGACTCCTCGAATTATGTGATATTTAACACCGGGCAAATCTTTAACTCTTCCACCTCTTACTAATACTACAGAATGTTCTTGTAAATTATGGTCAATACCAGGTATATAAGCAGTGATTTCATATTTAGAGGTTAATCGTACTCTGGCGACTTTGCGTAAGGCAGAGTTTGGTTTTTTAGGGGTGATAGTGGAAAAGTTGACAGATAAGTTACCTTTACTGCCACTGTACAAAACCGTACATGAGAATTTCACCTCATACGGCTTCTCGTTCAATTCTTTTGAAGTAGGACATTTTTGTTTTTCGAGTATTCCCTTTCTTCATTATGTAAACTTGATTAGACAGTTTTCGTGTTTTAACATGAATGATTATATATATTTAACTTTTTTGTAACAAAAGAACTATGCGACTCCTTCGGGATTCATTTTTCTTTCTCTATTAAAAAGAAAGAGAATGACAACCTTTTTTTTATCCATTATTATTATTAATATGTTCATTTTTTATTTATATCTCGAAATATCATTTTTTTTAATCACAAATTCAATTCAAAATTGACGGGTTAATGTGAGCTTATCCATGTAGTTATCCATTATTTAACTAGGAATCGATTTGATAAAAGATTTTGACTTTCGTGCTTTCGTTTGGGTGGCATGATTTGGTTGCTCAGGATTATTTCGATGGCCTATGATAAAATGTATCAATAGAATATATGTTCGTTCCGAGCGGCTGCGCCCGCCAATCGGCAATATAAACTGAGAAAGTCTAGGAAAAAACAGTTCTTTTTTTAGT